AGCCCCGGCAGAGGACCAAGAAATTACTCGACCCCGTACATCTGTAACAGTCACAATGGTATTGTTGAAACTTGCTTGAACATGAATAACTCCCTTGGGAATTCTACGTGTATTCTTACGTGAACCAATACGTCTATTTCTACGCGAACCAATTTTTGGTATAGGTTTTGCCATATTTTATCATCTCATAAATATAAGTCAGAGATATATGGATATATCCATTTCATGTCAAAACAGATCCTTATTCATGTCAAAACAGATCCTTATTCTTTGTTTTTTTTTTTTTACTTATTTTATTTATTTATTTGTACATCTGTACATCGGGTCCTTTAGATTTCGAGAGTCTTTTTGTTTTAGAAAGATTATCCTTGTCTTTGTTTATGTCTCGGGTTAGAACAAATTACTATAATTCGTCCCCGCCTACGGATCAATCGACATTTTTCACAAATTTTACGAACGGAGGCCCTTATTTTCATATTTGTCATTCCTTTTTTTAATACCGAATCTACTTAATTGGAAGAAAATAAGTTTCTTGAAATTTTTAATTTCGAATTGTATCCTCACGAAAGAATGTTGAAATTGAAAAAACCGCCTAATCATTCAAGTCTTTGCTTTGGAGTCTCTAAATTATACGCCCTTTGGTTGAATCATAAGGACTTACCTCAATTTTTAGTCTATTTCCTGGTAGTATACGTATAAAACTACATGAAATCCTTTACGAAACAAAAACCAGAATAATTTTTTTGTTATCTAAACGAATCCGGAAGATACATACCATCGGTAAGTTGTTCAGTAATTAAACCCTCATGAATCCATTTTTGTTGTTTCATTCCAGGTAAAACCGCTTTGAAGTATCAACTAATGTAAGAGGGATAATATTATAAACTTGTCCTTTCTCTTTTTTCACAAATATGACCGTGTCGGCTATTAGAAAGATTACCATATATAACACAAAACTTCTCCGCCGATTCCTTCTAGTCGAGCCTTTCGGTCTGTCATTATACCTCGAGAAGTAGAAAGAATTACAACCCCCATTCCGCCTAAAATTCTAGGAATTCGTTGATAGTTAGAATATATTCGTAGACCGGGTCGACTGATCCGTTTTAAATTTAAAACAGTTCTATATGGTCCTTTCCTATTTCTTCTATGTCGTAGGGTTAAAACCAAAAAATATTTATTGCTTTCTTGATGTTTTCTCACGTTTTCAATAAAACCTTCTTGTAAAAGGATTTTAACAATATTTTCAGTGATGTTAGTAGATGGTATTCGAACTGTTCTTTTTTTATTCATGTCAGCATTTCGTATAGAGGTTATTATGTCAGCAATAGTGTCTTTACTCATGATAAACTAAGATTTTTGTTTCCCCCGAATTTTGATATAATCAACATGCTCTTTTTCTTTTTTTCTGAATTTTTTAATATTTATGAATTCTTTTTTTTTTTATATTTATGAATTATTAAAGATATATACGTGATAGATAAACAATTTACTAATAAATTAAATAAATTTAATCAATTTCATTCAAATACTATATTACTATATTAAGGTCTTCCCCTATAATACTTCAGGTGCTAATGAAACTATTTTAGTGAAATTTAACTGTCTTAATTCCCGGGCGATCGCGCCGAAAATTCGGGTTCCTTTTGGATTTCCTTCTTGATCAATAACAACCGCAGCGTTGTCATCATATCGTATTATCATACCGTTGTCGCGTTTGAGTTCTTTACAAGTACGTACAATGACAGCTCGGACCACTTCTGATCTTTCTAGAGGTGTATTTGGTACTGCTTCCTTGATTACAGCAACAATAATGTCACCAATATGAGCATATCGTCGATTACTAGCTCCTATGATTCGAATACACATCAATTCTCGGGCCCCGCTGTTATCCGCTACATTCAAATGGGTTTGAGGTTGAATCATATCATTTTTTTATCGGTTTTTTCTTTTTCAATGCAAAGGTATAAATAAAAAAAAAAAAAAAGAAATATTATTTGTTCAAAACAAAAAAAGAAACCTGCAATTGTTTTTTTTTCATCCCAAAAACCCCTTTCGTTTGTTTCTACATTCCTATCCAGAAAGAATGAATTGAGTTCGTATAGGCATTTTAGATGCCGCTATTGAAATAGCCCTTCTAGCTATATTTTCTGCTACTCCGCTCATTTCATAAAGTATTCTACCGGGTTTAACGACAGCTACCCAATATTCGGGAGATCCTTTCCCCGAACCCATACGTGTTTCTGTAGGTCTTACTGTAACAGGTTTGTCTGGAAATATGCGTACCCATATTTTTCCACCGCGGCGTGCATTTCGTGTCATTGCTCGCCGCCCTGCTTCTATTTGTCTAGATGTGATCCAAGCGGGTTCAAGCGCTTGAAGAGCATATCTACCGAAGCAAATACGATTACCTCGATAAGATATTCCTTTCATTCTTCCTCTGTGTTGTTTACGGAATCTGGTTCTTTTGGGGTTATAGTTGATGGTTGTTTAGCAATTCCATCCATCTCTACTACAGAACCGGACACGAGAGTTTCTTCTCATCCAGCTCCTCGCGAATTAAACAATTTTAAATAATTAAACAAAAAAAAAATACACGGTTAATAATATATGGAATCGTGGGATTCTTTGAAATTTGATCTAATCGATTAGAAATTAGAAATTTTTTGTGTTTTAATATATAATTTAACACGTATTCTATTTATAGATAATGTCGTTTTGGTAGAACGTTATAATGAATCTTTATTTTGTTTTTCCTTTTATTTCGAATCGACTCAAATTTAGAAATAAAAAAAATTCGCGGGCGAATATTTACTCTTTCAACATTCAGTTGTAAGATTAGTCTATGACATGACCTCTCAGAATAAATGAATAGGTTTCTGGTTCGTTCCGCCATCCTACTCAATGAATCATTAGGATTCGTTTTCAATAGAATCTTATGCATTCACAGGTTCTGTCGTTCCCACCACTTCTCGATTAATGATTAGGTCTGAATTTTACAACGGAGCCTCCAATTAAATTTATTCTTGAGTCAACCTTCTCAGTCTTTATTGGCTCGGGGCTCTTGATTTTGTGTTCTATGCACGGATTTGTCTAATTATGGATCAATCAGTATTGATGCTTTATTACATTCCCTTTATATGAGATGACTCATAGACCTTACATATTGGAATTATATATCATTAATATTCTTTTTCTATCTTTCTCTCACCCTTCCATTTATCTGTATACTTTATATTGCTTTACAACCCATAATCAGATTTTTTTTGTTTGTTTATGTAAAAAAGATTTCAGTTGCTACAATGATATGACTTATATATCATATCTTGACTGGTTCTTTCTATCCAGATAACACGAAGTGATGAGTTGGTTATTAGTTCTATAGTTATCAGTTTGTACTATGGGCTGTCCATTTTTTTGAATCCCAACCCTAAAAAAACCAACGAGTCACACACTAAGCATAGCAATTATATCAAATGATTAATCGAATTTTTATTCAACCTTATAGAATTGTTCTTTTTTTTTTTTTTATTATTTACCAGAAAAAGAATGAAAGAGTTTGCCATTTTTTGTTTTTTGTTTTATCACCAGATAGAACTAAATATAAGTCAAGTAAGTTCTTATTATTCCTCGTCTACAAATATCCAAATTTTGATGCCTAATACCCCATAGATAGTTCGAACTGCATAGGAACAATAATCAATTTTAGCTCGAATGGTTTGTAGAGGAACTCTACCTTCTCGGATCCATTCAACACGTGCAATTTCTTTTCCGTCGATACGCCCTGCAATTTGTACTTGAATCCCTTTTGTACCTGCCTGTTCAGTTAATTCAATAGCTTTTTTCATTGCTTTGCGAAATGAAACTCTATTCTTTAATTGTCCGGCTATAAATTCTGCAAGAATATTGGGGTGCCCGTAAGGATTTGCAATTCTTGTAATAGCAATGTTGAGTTTTCGGTTTACACAATTGAGTTCTTTTTGTACATGCGTCTGTAATTCTTCGATTCTTCGAGTCCTGTCTTCTATTAATAACTTGGGGAATCCCATATAGATTATGACCTGAATCAAATCAATTCTTTTTTGAATCTCTATACGTGCAATTCCCTCTACATTAGAGGATATTTTCATATTATTTTGCACATAATTTTTGATACAATCTCGTATTTTTTGATCTTCTTGTAGATCCTTTGAATAATTTTTTGGTTGTGCAAACCAAAGAGAATGATGACCTTGGGTTGCACCAAGTCTGAAACCAAGTGGATTTATTTTTTGTCCCATAATCCCCCACTACTATATATATCGTGAAACGTGACATCTGTTTGTATTTTTTTTTTATTCATTCGATTTTTTTTAAGCATAACATAATATAGCGTATTTGTATTTTTTATAATATAAAATATTCTTCCTTTAAGTATTCCTCAGCTCTAATTTATAGAATTTCCTTTTATCTATTTCTTCCTCTTCATCTAAAGATATATCTTTCAATACAATAGTTATATGACAAGTGGATCTTTTTATAGGATAACCCCGTCCTCGAGCCCGGGGCTTTAATTTTTTCACAGTTGTGCCCTCGTTGACTTCGGCTTTACTAATGATTAAACTTGTTTCGTTCAAACCCTTATTGTGATTAGCATTTGCTGCTGCAGAATAAACCAATTTTAAAATGGCATAACATGCTCGATAAGGCATAAGTTCTAGTATCATAAGTGTTTCTTCATAGGACCGCCCACGAATTTGATCAATTACTCTTCTCGCTTTGTGAGCAGACATACATATATGTTGACCTAAAGTGTATACTTCTGTATATTTCTTCACCTTTCTCTTCTGTATCATAAGATTCACCTCTCATTAATGAACGATAAGCATCTATATTTTATTATTTTTTAATTAATTATTAACGACGGGATCTATTATCATTTTTCGCATGCCCCCGGAAATTTAGAGTAGGTGCAAATTCTCCCAATTTATGTCCTACCATACGATCCGTTATATAAATAGGCA